TGATCCAGTAACGCGGGCTGCAATAAGAGCTCGGTGTCATTATGTTAATAAAAAATGGCTCGGCGGTCTTTTAACGAATTGGTCCACTACAGAAATGAGACTTAAAAAGTTCAGGGACTTGAGAATGGAACAAAAGACAGGGGGAATCAACCGCCTTCCGAAAGGGGATGCGGCTCGATTAAAGAGACAGTTATTTCACTTGCAAACATATTTGGGCGGGATTAAATATATGACAGGGTTACCCGATATTGTAATAATCGTTGATCAGCAAGAAGAATATATGGCTCTTCGAGAATGTATCACTTTGGGAATTCCAACAATTTGTTTAATTGATACAAACTGTGACCCGGATCTCACAGATATTTCGATTCCAGCGAATGATGACGCTATAGCTTCAATCCGATTAATTCTTAACAAATTAGTATTTGCAATTTGTGAAGGGCGCTCTAGCTATATACGAAATCCCTGATTAATAATAAGATAAATAAATTCTTTTTTGAATTCCATAAATTGACGGAATCCGTTACTATTCCTGAATCTCATAAAAGAGATAAAAAAACCGGGGATATTATGTGATTAGTTGGTATCTAAAATATACAATTCAAGTGAGCAAGTCGAAAAAAAGACGGTTGAATCAAAATAATTTCTTGTAAAGTTTTCTTTCTTTCAGAGGAAAATATGAATGTTCTATCATATTCCATTAACACATTAAAAGGGTTGTATGAAATATCCGGTGTGGAAGTAGGCCAGCATTTCTATTGGAAAATAGGCGTTTTCCAAGTCCATGCCCAAGTACTTATTACTTCTTGGGTTGTAATTGTTATCTTATTAGGTTCAGCCATTGTAACTGTTCGGAATCCACAAACCATTCCTACTGACGGTCAGAATTTCTTCGAATATATCCTTGAATTTATTCGAGATGTGAGCAAAACCCAGATTGGAGAGGAATATGGTCCATGGGTTCCCTTTATTGGAACTATGTTTCTATTTATTTTTGTTTCTAATTGGTCTGGGGCGCTTTTACCTTGGAAAATCATAGAGTTACCTCATGGGGAGTTAGCCGCACCCACGAATGATATAAATACTACCGTTGCTTTAGCTTTACTTACGTCAATAGCATATTTTTATGCGGGCCTTAGCAAAAAAGGATTAGGTTATTTCGGTAAATACATACAACCAACTCCAATCCTTTTACCCATTAACATTTTAGAAGATTTCACAAAACCTTTATCACTTAGCTTTCGACTTTTTGGAAATATATTAGCGGATGAATTAGTAGTTGTTGTTCTTGTTTCTTTAGTACCTTCAGTGGTTCCTATACCTGTCATGTTCCTTGGATTATTTACAAGTGGTATTCAAGCTCTTATTTTTGCAACTTTAGCTGCGGCTTATATAGGTGAATCCATGGAGGGACACCATTGACTAAGTTTCGAAATAGTCTTTTTTAGCTTAGTGCAAGGTAATCTATGCCTTGCTCGAGATAATCTACTTCGTGAACATAAATATACACATAAATAGACAAAAAAGTCTATACGATCTAGAAGAATAGTAAAAAAGATTACGATATTAGGGAATTGTAAAAAAAAAAAAAGGAAAGAGATTTTTTAGATCTTTTTCCTAAAAATTGTTTGGCTCATTTTTCAGTCGGTTTTATTCAAAGATTGACCAAAAGAAAATATTAATAAAGAATAAATTACATGAGCTTAGATCAACCAAATACTTCTATTTCTATGCAATGATTTAGACTAAGGAATTCGCTCATTTAGATTGATTGTATCCATGTGGGGTAATGCTAAATTAAATAAAAGGAAGATAAGGGTTTACAAAAAATGAGATTCAGAAAAAAATGGTTTCTTTAGAAGAGTGGGATCAAACTAGGTATATGTAATATATATAATCGCTATAAGCCAACTTTCCTTTATAGATCCTTCTAAAAATGTTTTTAAAATCCGACTGAATCCAAGATACGAATAGTTGGTTTACGTTATGGAAGAAAGACATGTATATGTAATATTAGGCTAGTTATATATGAGCTAAAAGATATATCTAATCCGCCCTCCTATTACTGAGAATTTGGGTAGGGATTCCAATAAAAATCCTTCCGTTTCATTTGTAACTGTGAATTCAATATTGAATAAAGAAATTCAATCAAGAAAAAGAACGAAGAGTTCGAATTCAAAGAATGGTTCGGAACAAAGAAAGAAATGGAAAAACAAAAAGTTGTATGAATTCTATGAATTCACAAAAACTCTGTGGATAGGAGCTATAAAATAGATATCGAAGTAGTTCTGATGATTCAATAATATTATTACTTCAATTGGGAGCTCTTAGTTGCGTTACTTTGACTGGATGAAAATCTTATCGATAGAATAATTAAGTCATAATTTATTGGTTGATTGTATCATTAACCATTTCTTTTTTTTGGTGCGAGGAACTTATCATGAATCCATTGATTTCTGCCGCTTCCGTTATTGCTGCTGGGTTGGCCGTTGGGCTTGCT